CTTGATTCAAATGGTTCGAAAAAACTTGCACAAACCTTCTTTATATAATATACGGGACGATGTTCCTATGTATTCTTCAGGCCCTTTCTTCAATTAGTTGTTAATGTGAATGAACCATAACTATGTAGTCCTATTCCTAATAGATTGACCCCAAAATAGCATATCCAAATTATAAGAAATCCTATAGAAGCCACAATTGCCGAATCCACACCCTGAAAGCTCTGATTTGTTCTACTGTGTAAATAAATCGCGAATATGGTCCAAGTAATAAATGCCCAAGTTTCCTTGGGGTCCCAATTCCAATAAGACCCCCATGCCTCATTAGCCCATACTGCTCCCGAAAGAATACCTATGGTTAAAAAAGTAAACCCTAGACTAATGACACGATAACTACACTGATCTAATTGTTGAGTTAATTGATACTTGTGATAATTTATAAATGAAAGAAAAGAAGTGTTTTGTAAAACGCTTCTTTTTTCATTCACAAAGGAAAATGACCCAATTAATAAATGATTGCTTTTGCGAGGAATATCTAGGTTTTTTCGAAATGTAATGACTAAAAGAGCTACGGATAATAACGATCCACATAAAAGAGCTGCATAACTCAATAACATCATACTTACGTGCATCATTAACCACTGGGATTGTAGAGCAGGTACTAATATTGCAGATTGATGCATTTCGGTTGAAAGACCCGAAGTGGCAAAGCCTTGGGTAAAAATAGCACTTGGCGCGGTTATTGCGCTTAAATAACTTTTCTGGTTCCGTCTTTTAGGAAACATATGAATAATGGAGAAACTCCACGAAAGAAACATTAAAGATTCATATAAATCGCTTAACGGCAAATGTCTCGAATAAATCCAACGAGTAACTAATAATCCTGTTATACAGAAAAAGGTAGCCATCATGGCTTTTTCTGACAAATCAAATAGTACTACGGTTTCATGGATTAATAAGGTCATCAAATGAATCGTAATAACAATTGAAATGATAGAAAAAGAGATGTGAGTTAATATATGTTCTAAAGTGGCAAATATCATAATTTTTTTTTAGGAGGGTATCCCCAATTACGGAATGGAAATCCGGAATTGAATTCATTATAGGATCTATTGTGCCTTTTTTAGAGGATGCCGCCACTCGGACTCGAACCGAGATGCTCTAGCACTGCTTCCTAAGAGCAGCGTGTCTACCAATTTCACCATGGCGGCTTTATCGAAATAATCATAGTCCATATGATGTTCAATCGTCGAGATTGAGGGATTTAATGCAATCTATTTTAGGAAATGTTAGAATCGATGAATGAAGACCCGTTCAAATAAATATTTAAACGCTCAATAATCCTTAGTATTGTGGCAGGGGGTCGTTTTAAATAGCGGGCTTTTCCGTATTCTAAGTTCTTCTGGAATAGTTGGAACTAGACGGTTATGCCCTGAGTCCGGGTATAGAACTAAGAATTTTTTTTTTTTCTCATTTTTTGACGATTCATTAAATGTCTCATTTATCTGATTTGATAGATCCGAAATGAAAAAGATTCCTTTTTCAATGAACAAAATAAAACCATATTTTTTATATATCACAACTTCATCACTACATCCAAAGGATTTCTATAAAAATTTGGATAGTTTGGTATCAAAGATGTATTAATGATTGGGATCTTCATTGTATACATAACATAATTTGTGTGAGGATTTAACAAACCCATTAGGTATTGGACCGGGCATATCGTATAACAAAAGAGTTTCAATCTTTATCGGAATTCTACTGTATGTACTTTAACTTAGAAAACTTAGAAAATCAAATTTAAACTGATAAGATCTCTTTATATATAGATTTGAAATCTAATATTAATAGATAAAATAATTTAGATATTGGATCTAGATATATCGATTGATCGATCCTCCAGCTCAAACATGGGATAGGATCCATTGGGGTTGGATTACGTAACGTAAGATTGACTCATTATTTAGTACATAAATATCGATCTAAATGGGATCCTGGCAGTTTTATTATTTTTTTTTTATCTGTTCGAAACAAGAGGGAGTCCTTGTAGATATGTAGTGATTCAGAGAGCTACAAATCAAAGTTTTAAAATGTATATTTTAATCAATTAGTTTCAATAATCCATTGACTTTGACTATGAATCTTACCCCCGCCTTACTTTGGAACAAAAAAGGGGGCTCTAACCTCGTTCATACTTGTTTCAGATTTTCCAAAAATCTTAATGATGTATAACTATTGGAGATACATAATCCAATAAGCCAATCCCTTCCTAAGAAAAAAAAAAAAAAAAGTAAGAGTTTTGTTATTGTGAAAAATGAATCGATGGGGAAAGTTACAATCCCCATCTCGCGAATTATAAAAACCAATCAATGAAAGGTGAAACCTTGTATTTTGTGTCTAACTACTTCTTTCTTTTTTTTTTTTTCAAACAAAAAAGAAATCATTTTTAGAACCTAGTATACAGAATACTTCGTATTCTACATACCACAACAGCTAGTTCTATCTCATATTGATGAGTTCAAAACATTAGTTAATGTGAATTCTTCATCTTATAAATTTAATCATCCAATTCATCGAGTCATGCTGATTCAGATTCAGATCATTCCAAGGCTTTATTACTTGTTTGTCGCACAAAAAAACTTTTTGAATGCCCGGTAGAAATAGATTTAGCTAAAGATAAAGCTTTTGCCGCGGCCTGATATCCCCTTCCTTTCCAAATATTTCTACGAATATGCTTTTTTGACAGAGAAGTACGTTTCTTTGGAACCGCCATTTCAAAATAAAAGGGTCACTCATTTTTATAGTTGGACGTGAAAGACATTTATTGTTCAATTCAAAATAGATTGTTCTTTCTATTAACTATTCATTATCTATCTTTATTCCATAGCCGATACTTATGCTTACTTCATAACATAGAAAAGTATGGATACAGATAGATGAGCATCGCATATGGTATCATTAAGGATAAAAAAAGAAATGAAATAGAAGAAAAAAAAAAACGATGTGATTTTCAAGGGAATTTTTTTTTTTCACATTTCCATTACATCCAATGTTCGAAGAAAGAATAATTTGTACTGATTGAGGGCTTCATATCTTTATTCAATCTATGTCTACGGGCGGGATCTACTACCGTTGAATCGGATGCCATTGATAAGAATTAAAAAGGTTCCAATTCATATCTCAGTCTATTTAGATAATATATATATATATATATATTATAAATGTTATCTTTAATAAATCGAAAAGCTTAAGAACCCTTTCCTAATTTAGGAAACCAATAATGAATGTAACCTTTTTCTATTAATTGATCAAGCTCGGAGATAGAGTCCACATAATTTAAATTGAAATTAAATCAAAGTAGTTAATCCGTTAAACAATACATTACTTGATAAAATAAAGGTAATTTGAGTAATTTCTCTTTTTAGTTCTATGCGAAGTGACAAGTATTCTAGGATTTTTCATAAACACATAAACATAAGTTTGTTTTATTGGACTAGAAGCCAATCAATTCCAGAATTTGTTTTAGTTAATGACTCCGAAGAAACTAAAAAAAAACTAGGTTTATTGGATCGAGTTATTGGCAGATTCTACGATACATATCAGAATAAAGTACTTGAAATTTTGGTATCATTCTTTTTCCTTACTATATTGATATAAATATGGATAGAAATCACTGTATCGTATGTATATAGTAGAATAATTGAAAATCTCGTATTTTTTATCTTAATAAATATCTTCGTTAATAACTAGGTAGTAGCTTTTAACTAGTAACTTGATTATTTGAAGAATTGTAACTTCTTCATTTGAATTTTTGGTTTTTTTTTTTTCAATAGTTTGGAAAGAATCAGAATAATTAAGAATGAAAAATAATATTTGAGTTCTTTTATATCTTGTATATCTTTATTTTATTTTATTTTTTGATTTGATTATTGCTCCTTCCGGAAGAAATAAGGGCTGGTGAATGGGAAACAATTAATAAGAATAAAAAAAGAAAGTTTGATTTTCTTATGGAACATACATATCAATATGCATGGATCATACCTTTCGCTCTACTTCCAGTTACTATGTCAATAGGGTTGGGACTTCTGCTTGTTCCGACCGCAACAAAAAATCTGCGTCGTATGTGGACTTTTCCTAGTGTTTCATTGCTAAGTATAGTTATGGTTTTTTCGTCCGATCTGTCTATTCAACAGATAAATGGCAGTTCTATCTATCAACATCTATGGTCTTGGACCATCAATACTGATTTTTCTTTAGAGTTCGGCTACTTGATCGATCCACTTACTTCTATTATGTCAATACTAATCACTACGGTTGGAATCATGGTTCTTATTTATAGTGACAATTATATGTCTCATGATCAAGGATATTTGAGATTTTTTGCTTATATGAGTTTTTCCAATACTTCCATGTTGGGATTAGTTACTAGTTCCAATTTGATACAAATTCATATTTTTTGGGAACTAGTGGGAATGTGTTCGTATTTATTAATAGGTTTTTGGTTCACACGACCGGCTGCCGCAAATGCTTGTCAAAAAGCGTTTGTAACTAATCGTGTAGGGGATTTTGGGTTATTATTAGGAATCTTAGGCTTTTATTGGATAACAGGAAGTTTCGAATTTCGCGATTTGTTCGAAATCTTCAATAACCTGATCCGTAATAATGGGGTCAACTCTTTATTTGCTACTCTGTGTGCCTCCCTATTATTCGTCGGTGCAGTTGCTAAATCCGCACAATTTCCCCTTCATGTATGGTTACCTGATGCCATGGAGGGGCCTACTCCTATTTCGGCTCTTATCCATGCTGCTACTATGGTAGCAGCAGGCATTTTTCTTGTCGCTCGATTTCTTCCGCTTTTCACAGTCATACCTTACATAATGAATCTCATTTCTTTGATAGGTGTAATAACGGTACTATTAGGAGCTACTTTAGCTCTTGCTCAAAGAGACATTAAGAGAAGTTTAGCCTATTCTACAATGTCTCAATTGGGTTATATTATG